TAACAATCCCGTCGCCGTCTACCAAAACGACTGGAAATGTTTCAAAAAAAGTGGGCATACGACGTACAAAAAGCTCACGCCCTTCTTTATCTCTAAAGATAGGATGTCCTAACCATCCTACCGCTATTCCATCTCCGTTATCCATTGAGCCTGCCCTAAATAATCCTCCTTTTGCCGGATTATTGCCGATATAATCATAAAAAGCTAATTTTTCAGGAATTTTAGACCAGACTTCTGATAAACTTTGATTTTCGGCTAGCCCGGCGCTAACTCTTCGATATATCTCTTGCTGGAAATAACCCTGATCCCATTGATAACGAGTGGGACCAAACAATTCGATGGGAGTAGTTGCTGAACCATACCACATAGTTCCAGCAACAACAAAAGCTGCAAAAAAGACAGCCGCGATACTACTGGAGAGTACAGTTTCAATATTTCCCATACGTAACCCTTTGTATAGACGTTGTGGCGGTCGAACGCTAAGATGGAATAGACCCGCTAATATGCCCAGTGTACCTGCTGCAATATGATGAGAAGCTATTCCTCCCGGAACAAAAGGATCAAAACCTTCCACGCCCCACGACGGATTTACAGGCTGTACTCTTCCCGTCAGTCCATAAGGATCGGACACCCATATTCCAGGGCCGTACAGACCTGTTACATGAAATGCACCAAAACCAAAGCAAGCCACCCCGGAGAGAAATAAATGAATTCCAAAGATCTTGGGCAAATCCAAAGAGGGTTTTCCTGTACGTTCATCAGAAAATATTTCTAGATCCCAATAAACCCAATGCCAGATAGCTGCCAAAAAGCATAAGCCAGAAAACACAATATGTGCCCCAGCTACACCTTCGTAACTCCAAATCCCCGGATTCGTTACAGTTCCTCCTGTGATACTCCAACCCCCCCACGAATTGGTTATTCCTAAACGAGTCATGAAGGGTATAACGAACATACCCTGTCTCCACATCGGATCAAGAATAGGGTCAGAAGGATCAAAAACTGCTAATTCATACAAAGCCATCGAGCCCGCCCAACCAGCAACCAGAGCTGTATGCATTATATGAACGGAAAGCAACCGGCCGGGATCATTCAATACAACGGTATGAACACGATACCAAGGCAAACCCATGGAAAATACCCCTTTATCGAAGAAAAATAGACACTACGTAACTTTATTGCATTGGAAAGGTTATACTATGACTATCCTATAGACTTCCCCTGTTCAGTAGATTACTTCCTAACAAGGGTTAGGATTCTATATTCTATTCGTAATAATGGAAGAATTCGGTTCGTAAGAACAAAGAGAAGCAGATTTATTCTATACTCGATAAGTACCAATATGCAATGGTGGATTGATACCATTTTCTATGAGTAAATGTGTCCATCCTTCATTTATCATTAGAAGGATCTATTCGTAAAAATTTTCCTTTATTTATTTTGTATTTCTTTCTAAATTTTTCTAATCTAGGGATATAATAAATATGATAAAGTCAATATTATAAAGACAATAAAACCATATTGTTACGTTTCCACATCAAAGTGAAATATAGTATTTAATTCCTTTTTTCTTTCAATCCATGCCTATTGGTGTTCCAAAAGTACCCTTCCGAAGTCCTGGAGAGGAAGATGCATCTTGGGTTGACGTATAGTGCGACTTGTCAGATATATTGGGTCATATGGAATTTCCCCGTTCTCTCCCCCGACCGAGATATCCTCTGTTTCGCCCAAGAAAGATAAATTGAATCATCGAAAAATTGGAGCGTGAACTGCAATTAAATGCATTATTTGGGGGAATTCATAGAATTATATCAATTAGAATAATTTATGGTTGGCTTTGGCTGGACGAAAAAAATGAGGTATCCAGACTCCGTTTAGAAAAACCCAATTGGTAATATATTTATGATTACTACGTGTATCATAAATGATTATTTGTAAAGTCATAACAACAAGAAATGGTGATGGGAAGATTTGTCCTATATGTGCAAATCAAAATCGGGCGGATCTTTACCCGGAGTAGAGCATAAACCTAAAAAGATGAAAGAGGCCCATTCAGGAACAAGAAAATATCATCGCGATTTGGATTGAATTTCGATGAAAGAATACATCAATGAGAAGTAAATGAGAAGTAAATTCGATAAGTTTATTTACCCCTTTTTTTATATTATCAAAGAAGAAATCAAAATGCATCTTTTTTGAAAAATTGAAGAAAAAGTAAGTAGAAAAACTCGAAAAATAAAAGAAAGAGGGCTGGAATCTATACATTGATTCTTTTCTTCGCTATTTTTTTTGAACCGTATGCATCAAAAGGTGCATGTACGGTTCCTAAGGGATACAATTTTACCCTACTCAACCGACTTTATCGAGAAAGATTACTTTTTTTAGGCCAAGAGGTTGATAGCGAGATCTCGAATCAACTTATTGGTCTTATGGTATATCTCAGTATCGAGGATGAGACAAAAGATCTTTATTTGTTTATAAACTCCCCTGGCGGATGGGTAATACCCGGAGTAGCCATTTATGATACTATGCAATTTGTACGACCAGAAGTCCATACAATATGCATGGGATTGGCCGCGTCAATGGGATCTTTTATTCTTGTTGGAGGAGAAATTACCAAACGTCTAGCATTCCCTCACGCTTGGCGCCAATGAAGTTTTTTTATTTGAGAGAAAAAAGAAAACTATGCCTTCGCCATATGAATATTAAGTAATAATAGCATGGCACTTCGAATTCGATATGAATTTTTTTTTTATTTTTTTTTTCAAAAGATTTGATTATGTATCGAGAGAGTAGTATGAGATAAAAGATATTTCCGACTTTCTCTTATCTATCGGAAGTCCAATTCAGCGTCACAAACTTATTTGTTTTCACACCGATGGGCTCTTAACAATATTTAAGTTATAAAAAAAGAGTGCGAAAAAAACCAAATTTTCTTTTTTGGTTAGCTCAAAAAGAAACTTTGGGATTGCTGAATCAAAGACAAAAAAAAGAATCCATTTTAAAATAGAAAGCAGCGGAGCCATCATAGTATTTTTGAACTTCTCCGAAAAAAAAAAGAAGGGTGGCATTTTGATCGTTTACCCATCTGGGGTTGATAGATTCTATTTTTATCTTTCTTGAACGGGAAAGTGGGGGTTAATTTCATTATAGAGCCGTATGCAATGCATAAAAGATAATGCCCGTACGGTTGTTCAATTCTATCCTTTTTCCTATTTTTCTTTATCTTTCTTTTCTGTTTCTTTCATCACACCAGTATAGAACTATTATCAGGGTAATGATCCATCAACCTGCTAGTTCTTTTTATGAAGCACAAACGGGAGAATTTATCCTGGAAGCGGAAGAACTGCTGAAACTACGCGAAACCCTCACAAAGGTTTATGTACAAAGGACGGGCAAACCTTTATGGGTTATATCTGAAGACATGGAAAGAGATGTTTTTATGTCAGCAACAGAAGCCCGAGCTTATGGAATTGTTGATCTTGTAGCAGTTGAATGAAAAAATGGATTTTGTGCAAATCAGTGATTTGATATTTTATCTATGAGTTGACTATATAAATATTAAATAAAAAAAATCCGGTTAGGATCAATCTAAACCAGCCCATTATGTATATGACTCAACATGCCAACTATTAAACAACTTATTAGAAATACAAGACAGCCCATTCGAAATGTCACGAAATCCCCCGCTCTTCGGGGGTGCCCTCAGCGTCGAGGAACATGTACTAGGGTGTATGTGCGACTCGTTTAGATCATGAGCTGACACAAAAAAGCCAAGAAAACCGCTTCCAGTATGAATGATCAGTACCAGTGAATAGGATAGAATGGAAGAAGGGACTCCATTCACTATCTAAAAATAAGCAAATCTATCCTTCTATTGTGTAGAAAGTTTATGGTTTCCATTGGTGCAAATCCAATCACCTGAATTTAAGATGAGAAACAATTCTCCATTGGTAGCAAATGGTTATCCATTAAGCGGAAAAATCTTATTGAAATTCAAAAAAAAAAAAACAGAAAAATGAAGTTATCGCCCGGTCAAGAACGGAGTACGAGGGTCAGCTACCCAGCAAACTTTCATAATTAAATACCGTTACTGTATAGGTGGGTCTCTTTGTGAAAGACCTATTACTGGATAATTCATGGGTAGAGCCAAAGAGTGTGGTGTGAACTATACAAGTTACCAATAACATTGATGAAATATTAAATGAAGCCAAAGGCTCCGGTGTATAGAGAAGACCTCGCCGTTTAAGAAGTAACCATAGAAACGAGGAAACCCACTATTTATTTATTGATTTAATTTCTATTTCTTTTTTTTTGACTAGATTTTTGACACCTAGCAAAAGAAATTTTCCTATTTCTTTCATATTTCGCAGTAAAATACCAAAAAATCGTGGTCGGGAAGGTTATAGTAGCCAAAGCCATTGGAATTTTGATTTTATACATTGGAAAAATCCGTTTGGTTATTAGTTATTAATAGGCCAAGACGGGAAAAATAATAACTGAAAGAAAAAAATCAATTTAGTTATTTGTCAAAATTTTATTTATTCAATGACTAGAGTTAAACGCGGATATATAGCCCGAAAACGTAGAACAAAAATTCGTTTATTTGCATCAAGTTTTCGAGGGTCTCATTCAAGACTTACTCGAACGATTACTCAACAGAAAATAAGAGCTTTGGTTTCAGCTCGTCGGGATAGGGATAAGCAAAAGAGAAATTTTCGTCGTTTGTGGATCACCCGGATAAACGCAGTAATTCGAGAAAAGGGAGTATCCTATAGTTATAGTAAATTAATACATGATTTATATAAGAGGCAGTTGCTTCTTAATCGTAAAATACTGGCACAAATATCTATATCAAATAGGAATTGTCTTTATATGATTTCCAACGAAATCAGAGAAAAAGTGGATTGGAAAGAATACACCGAAATAATTTAAATGGGGTTCCCCGGAGAATGAACTCCGGGAGGGTGGAGTTGGAATCAAAATTACTCTGAGAAATGCGCTTAAACTCTGAGAAATGCGCTTAAAGTAGTCAAAATGAATGAACACGTTCAATAAAAAAATCTTTTTTTCCGATTCGTTTTTTTTTACGACACATAAATCTGGATTCTCAGATTTGTCAAAAAAACACGAATTCATGTTTGAGTTCGGATTGGAATTCTGATTGAAGTGAACAAAAAACAAGCCTATTTATTTCTGGTTCTAAGACCGGTAGTTCTAGTAGTCGACTCAATTCTTTCAAATTGTTTCTCATTATTGAGAAAAGGTAACAAAGATAAAATACGAGCTTGTTTTATAGCAATAGTAATTAATCGTTGTTGTTTCAAGGTCAATCTATTCACTCGTCTAGATAATATTTTTCCCTGTTCACTAATAAATCGACTAATTAAACTCATGTTTCTATAATCAATTCGATCCCCCGATTGAATCGGGGGCAAACGCCTACGAAAAGATCGCTTGGATTTAAGAAAGGGTCGCTTGGATTTATCCATGGTTTGTTTGTTTAGTTTATTTCTTATCCCGAAAATGCTATTCCTTAATTGTCATTTGAACTCCAAATAGGATTTATTTAAATGCAATATCTTCTAGATATATTTCAATGTGTTCTATATAATGTCATTTTTCCCCTTTCAAGGATAAGACATCCTTGGTTCAATCTATTTCTTTATTTCCCCATGAATCATATGTTTGTAACAATAGGGACAGAATTTTCTCAATTCTAATCGATTGGGCGTATTGTGCCGGTTCTTTTGAGTAATATATCTGGAAATACCCGTTGATACCTTCTTAACACCGTTTTGTATACAACTGGTACATTCCAAAATGACCGCTACCCGCGCATCTTTCTTCTTGGCCATGAACCTCCTTTGGATTTTTGATTTACTCAACTCTTCTATTTGAATTCGAAATGAAGAAAAAGAAAGGAAGGAAAAAATAGAAGTTATTAACTTGAAATCCAACTCTAAAAGAAAAAGATAAAAATCAATTAAATCAAAGCAAAGCCCAAAGTCATACATAATAAATAATTAAGTAAGACAATGATAATGAGTTCGTTCGAAAATCTATTTAACTCCGAAGGGCAGTTAAAGATCTTGTATTCTTGCCCTAGACCGCGACTTTCCTACTCTACCCCCACGTTTAATTCGAATTTGAGACTGAGTCTCGCAGAGGTTGAATCCACTTTTATTCTTTCTCTTTCGTCCCTTATTCTAAATTAGAAAAAAGGGAAAAAAGAGAAAATAAGGGGGGATTAGTCACAGATATTTGATTGTATTTCTAATCTTCTTCATTCCTTCCGGTGTCAATAGCTATAATGAAAAAAAGGGGAATGTCAACGCATCGGGGAAAAAACGATTAATCTCTATCAATAGACCTGCTAAAGCCCCGAACCATAGCGTACTTAGTACTGGGGCCACGGAGAGATATGTTTTTAGATCTCGCATTGAAAAACCTCCTTTTTTTGATTTTAATACATAAAGCATATATGATCAGATGCATATGTAATATAGTTAAGGGCTACTTAGAGTTGTACACGGAATCCCTAATTCCAATTGAAATGTACAACGATCCATAAGATTTCCCCTTCTTATTATTATATGTTAAATATGTTAAAATAGGTTAAATGAGGCCAAAAAAAGACGAAATGGTCAGAAAACTTTGTTTCTCAATGCAGGAAATAGGGATGTGGAAAACAAGACAGGAATTCTCTACAATTACACTGTAGAACAATTGAAGGGATGTGGCGCAGCTTGGTAGCGCGTTTGTTTTGGGTACAAAATGTCACAGGTTCAAATCCTGTCATCCCTACCTATTACTGCCCCTTTGAGCAGTAAGGAGGAATCAACCGAGATCGGTTCAAATTGCGTTGCACGGAATCGTTCATTTTTATGAAACTATAGCATATATGCATATAAATAAAAGGAAAATGGATTTGTTTTAAAAGAAAGAATCTTTTCTTTACATTCTTTTCTATCCTGATAAGAAAGCGCTCTTAGTTCAGTTCGGTAGAACGCGGGTCTCCAAAACCCGATGTCGTAGGTTCAAATCCTACAGAGCGTGATTTTTTCTTCATAGATCCAATTAAAATGAAATGAATTCAGTCGCTTGGACAACAATTCGAATTTGACCTCCTGTGGATTAAAGAAAGGAGGAGGCCAATCAAATTTGAATTAATCAAAGGTCCAACTGATCACCACGCCTGTATTGTAAATATGCAGTTACGAATAATCCAGCCAAAGTAATAGGAATTAGACCTAACACGATTCCAAATAGAAAAACTTCAATCATTTTCAATTTTGTTTTTGAAAAGGAGAAAAAAAGCGGTAATATCTATACCTAAATATTAATTCGAATTGATGTGAATCTCAATGACCAAGAAGTGACAATTGACATGGTAAGTAACTCTAGAATACACAGAATCTCACAGGAGGATTTCCTTTCTAAATCGTTTCTTTTAAATAGAAAGTTTAAATAAGTCGTATCTTGCTCAGACCAATAAAT